GCATTAAGCACTAATATATTTTTAACGTCTAATTTAGATGGGGTAATCATTCAAAAATGAAGAACAGAAGCTCGTTACTTTTTATTTCCCTAGAATTGGAACCTCTAGTAAGGCTCTACCCATTTATTCATTCGACCCCCCCCAAAAAATTCTTTTTTAAAAATTGAATTTAAACAATTGAAATAAGATTTTGGACCTATTCAGTAAGAATGAAATATTCTCATAATTATCCTACGACATGCTGCTTTTTCCATTCATTCCTTTCAGGATCAGTCGTGGTCTTACAAACTCTACCGATGGTATGGACGAATCTGTTGCTTCATACAAATGTGTAAAAGATGCTAGCCGCACTTAAAAGCCGAGTACTCTACCGTTGAGTTAGCAACCCAAATAAACAAATTAGAATGTGTAGATACAATCAGAATCCCAATAAATAACGAAATTGAATGGTACAACACAATCAAACCATAAAAAAAAAAAAAAATGAAAAAAAAAAACTCTAACCCACTCTGAACATAATAAAAATGAACAAATCCGACGAAAATACAAAAAATTCTCAAATAAAAGATAAAATAAGGATAAAGTCAAAGATTTTCAAATATTTATAGACCGCCTCTTGTCTCTCTTCTCTTATATTATCCATTAATTAGTATATATCGAGTTTAATTGATTAAAATCTTAATCAAAAAAGACTTCTTGTATGACAGAAAATATAAGAGCCTATTATTTGAATGAAATAAAATCTATGGAACAGGGATAAATAGATCCATTTATCCACGATCGGATTATATTTATTTGATACACTGTTGTCAATATGAATATTGAGAAAAGCATACGTATACAAAAGAGAAAACAAATTCTAAATCGAACTAACAATTCCGATTTCAATCAATTAAAATTAATCAAATGAAAATTATTAAAATTGAAATATAAAAAAAAACGAAGGACTTGTGTTGGATTGGCACTATATATAATATAGGTGGAAGACTAAATTAAGGAAGACGGGGGAGAAGTAGAAAAAAACGAGGTTTATTCAATAACTAAAATAAGCGAATTTAGTCCTTTGTTTTTTTTGTTCATAGAGAAAACGGGGGTAATGTCAAATTTTTATGTCTATAGACCCCATTACTTCTACGTCATTTCTTATTTATTCACTTGATCTTTTTTTCTATCTATTTTATTTCCATTTTAAATTATTGGATCAATTGTTATATCAATAAAATAGAAATCCATTTTTTTGTCGTTATAAATAAAGGACACCATTCTATAGTAACAATACTAAAAGTAACAATACTAAAAGGGTTATACAAAGCTATATATAAGTCATCCACACCTTCTTTTTTTCTATTTTATTTTATTAATTGAATTTTGTTTGTTGATTAAGGCGAAGTTCCGTAAAAACCCCCGCTTTTTTTGAAATATCATGAACAGTTCCTGTAGGTTGAGCGCCTTTTTCAAGGAAGTATAGAATAGCAGGAACATTTAAATAGATTTGATTCTTTATCGGATCATAAAAACCCACTTTCCGAAGATCTCTTCCCTCTCGTCGGGATCGAACATCAATTGCAACGATTCGATAAATGGCTCATTGGGATAGATGAAGAATACCCCCCCTAGAAACGTATAAGAAGTTTTCCCCTCGTACGGCTCGAGAAAATTCGAAATTATGTCTATGTATAGAATTACAATATCAAATATATCCATAAAATCATCAAATTAATTAGACTATTGATTTTAGTACTTTTTTTCTTATTCTTACCCAACAAAAAAGAAAATTAGTCGTATTTGCACCCTCATAACTCAAGTTGGATAACTCTGAAATAACTCAAAAGAGAAACCTTTTAGATATTTCATCTATTGAGCGGTCTCTAACCCTTTAATTGTCTGTCTTCTTTAGAATCCATTTTGATTCTTTTCTAATCTAGTTGTTAAGACAATTGAAAATGGTATTTCCTTGTTCCAGGATCTTTGCCTTGAATCATTGGGTTTAGACATTACTTCGGTGATCTTTAAATCCTTTCAAAACGGCAGCAACATACCATTTTTTGTGATTTCTTTCTGTCAAAGAATCATACGAATGTTTGATTCCTGCGTAATACACTTTCCTTTTGATTTGATCGAAAGAGTTTTACCAATTTCAACAAACTTTCCTTTTGAATTGGAAATTTTCTCGAATAGGACCCTTTAAGTTTATGTATCGAAAATATACTTACGAAGCTGTTCCAATTTATTGATTGATACTAACCCTAGATTCTTGCCCCTGAAAAATAAATCAATACTTTCTACTCGAGCTCCATCCTATACTATATTATATCACACCCCCCCCAAAAAAGAGAGTTACAGCGGAACAGAACAAATGATGTCGAGCCAAGAGCACTTTCATTCCTATATAATATATAAAAAAATGGTGGATGTAAGACTCCACAGCGGATCATGTCCTTCAAGTCGCACGTTGCTTTCTACCACATCGTTTTAAACGAAGTTTTACCATAACATTCCTTCAGTTTGGAACCCATATGTAATTGATTCAATTATGGAATCATGAATAATCATTGGTTCGGATAGAGATTAATAGAATTTAATATTGGAAATTCTATAAAAATAATTTTTTTTTTATTATTTCTATTTTCTTATTTATATCATTCGAAATTTTAGAATATTTTTCGATTATTGTAAAAATCAAATTAGTTAACTAAATTCTAACTAATATAACACGAATAAATAAATATAATACGAAGAAACAAGTTATTTTGAATCTATATCTTCAAGTAACATAATAGTGGTAGCATAAATTCAACAATTTCACACTTCTTCAAGTACCAAGAACTCATAGGAGTTCGTTACAAAGATTGAATTGATTGAAAAATCTCCTATCCGATATAATTATTTGCATTTTGCATAACATAAAGTTTTACAGCAAGGACCTTTCTTTTTTTATCATCAGTAAGAGAGAGAGAAATTCATATTGGATTAAACCATCTGTGATTAAAAAAAGGATAGATAAAAAAACACTGATGTAAGGGAGAAATTTTATGTTGTTATTTTTTCATATTTATACTGTAAAATCGTTTGCGTGTTATTTGAACTCAATTAAATTTGTGAAAAAGATATGATTCCGCGGATTATGAAAAAAAAAATAATAATCACATTCTATACCAATATTCTACTCTTAATACAGAAGGCTGTTCGAAAAGGCAATCTTTATATATATATTTTATTATGATATATTTTATCATATCAAAAAAAAAATTATAAATATATTATATTAATAGAATGTTAATATAATGATCACATTATATAATAATATATATAGACGGGGTATGCTCTGGGACGGAAGGATTCGAACCTCCGAGTAGCGGGACCAAAACCCGTTGCCTTACCACTTGGCCACGCCCCATTTATTCCTATTCGACACTAATAAACACTAATATTGGTACGGGTTATTCGTCAACTCCAGTCTAAATATCTATTATTTATAAAATGGATTACTAGAATTTTTATACATGTAGACTATACATGTAGACATAGAATTAAACTGAATTTATTGATCATTACATATAATTCAATTAAGATATTGTACGAAAGTATGATTTATTCTATTCTCTTTTGATTTGAGATATAGAAGGATTTTTGATTGGGTGAGTTCAAATCAAAGAAAGTTTTTTGGTCTATCTTATTTATTTTTATTCATTTTTTTTCTTCTATCAATAATACCCTATTTATAATAATAAAATATAATAATAAAAAACTCAATTAAATTTATTAATAACTCAATCAAAATAAATACAATTATCCCCAAAAACAAAATGTTTGTTATGCTTAATATTTTAAGTTTGATCTGTATCTACCTTAATTCTGCTCTTTATTCCAGTAGTTTTTTCGTCGCCAAATTGCCCGAAGCCTACGCTTTTTTGAATCCAATTGTAGATGTTATGCCAGTAATACCCCTGTTCTTTTTTCTCTTAGCCTTTGTTTGGCAAGCTGCTGTAAGTTTTCGATGATATTTTTAATAAAGTCCCAGACAAATTCATGATTTATTCGAAAAAAATTCGTGGAATTGATAAGATCAGATACGTCTTACACTCTCAATTCAAATATTGAAATTCTTGTACAACCGCGACAAATCCGGATCACCCCACTTTATTTCTTGGTGTCAAAATAAAAAAAGGTAGGGTATGTGGTATAAAAGTGGAGAATCTATTCTCTTTTTTCCTAAAAAAAATCTTGGAGATTGTGTAATGCTTACTCTCAAACTATTTGTTTACACGGTAGTGATATTCTTTGTTTCTCTCTTTATCTTCGGATTCCTGTCTAATGATCCAGGACGTAATCCTGGACGTGAAGAATAAAAAATAAGGTTTTCTTTGCTTGATTTTAAACTGTTATTAGTAAGATTTTATCTATTCCACTTCTTTAACTATTAATTTTTAACTATTAATAAAAAAGAGCTCGCGATAAATTCGAAAGAAAATGCCAAGTCATCAATGAAAACGGAAAGAGAGGGATTCGAACCCTCGGTACGAAAAACTCGTACAACGGATTAGCAATCCGACGCTTTAGTCCACTCAGCCATCTCTCCTCTCAATTGAAAAAGGATAATACTATGTTACATTATAAAAAATAAGGCTTGAAAACGCCCGTCATAGTATATACTCTTATTTTTTGATTTCGTGATTTCGTCCGAAGGGGCTTTTTAGTTCCACGGCCCGGCCTGGTCAGTACTTAGCCGGGCCCGCCCTTTTGTTCCAACAAATCATAAATCAAAAGATTTATTAAATTTGAAAAAAAAAAAAATAAATAAATAAAGAAAAAAAATTGCTTGTTATTGCGATAAACAAAAAGAACTTTTTCAATTTCTATGATATATAATCAAATGGTATCGAATCAAAGTGCCATTTCTTTCTTAGTTAGTCCTTTTATTCCGGTTTAAATAAGAAAAAGGGAACTCTCGTTTCTTGACACAACCCATTTTTGTGTTATGGCTTAAGTTCGAGACAAAA